TCTTCTGACAAAAAATTCGGCACACTCCAAGATGTTCTATTTTTACATAAAAATGTATTCGCTCAAGAAGGACTCCAGAAGATATTAATCGTAAAAAAGAGGATTGTTTACAAGGAAACACTAATAGAAATTCGTATTCATATATATATAAATTATATAAGAACCAAAATAGTCTTTTATTTTCTTTTGAAAATACGTAAATAGATTTTTTCGGAATAATGAGACTATTCCAATTATAATATTCGTGGAGAAAGAACTGCAATAAATGTAAAGAGAGAACATCCTGGATCCAGGATTGAAGCATTTGGACCAAGATTTCCATATGGACGGGATAGGGTATTAGTATATCGGACAGATAATTTAAATGCAATAATTTATCCTCTAAAAAAGGAAATATTGAATGACTAGATTGTAAATTGTGAGATTTTGGTATTTCTTTTTCTTCAAGGGAAGATATTAACTGCAGCGAAAATGGAATTTCTACAATGACTGCAAAACCTTCAGATAGAATCTGAGAAAAAAAATTAAAATAAAAATAATTGTTATGCCCGACAAATATATTTTGATAAATATCATTAACCGAATAAATCAAATAATTTTTTTGATACATTCGAATAATTAAACGTTTCACAAGTACTGAACTAAATTTATTGTCATAACCCAAGGAGTTTTGGGGTTCATAAAAAATTGAACTATTTAACCCATGATCATAAGTAAATACGTAAATATATTCTTGAAAGAGAAGTGGATATAGAAACTGTTGTTGCCGAGATCTATCTTCTTCTAAATATCCTTGTAATTCTTCCATTTATATTTCCCCATGTGAAGCAGAGGTAGAAAGAACTTCTTGAGTTATAAAATAACTAATACATAGTGCAATATGGTCAAAACAGAGTATTATGTATATTATGTATAATAAATATAATAAAGATTATGTATAATAAATATGTATAATAAATATAATAAAGAAGATTATGTATATATACAATAATAATAATAAACCTGTAAAGGAAAGAGGAAATCCAATCAATAGGTTTTTTTACTCCCCTTTTTCTAGAAAAAATGGTTTATCTTCATTATAATTACAAGAGGATAATGACCCTTTATTTTTGCAACCTGATTGCTCTTTTGATTTTGGAATTAATTATCTTTATCAGTATACTGTTTCTTTTACACATTCGTCTCTAACCCATAATAATAAATATTTAGGATTCATAAAAAAAAAGAATCAATGGTCTCCTCACGGGAGACCCCATCCTTTCCCGTACCAGGCACTAATCCATTTTTAACGTTTAACTAGATCGGGTAATCATTTAATTCAAATTAAGAACATAAGCTCGTTGCTTTTTGGTTTATCAGAATTGGAATTGGAGCCATGAAGCTCTATCCATTTATTCACTAGACCAAACTATAAATTTGAATTTGTTTTGTCCACTTCCCTACCAAAAAAATTGTAAGAATTGAGTAAGGAGAAATTCTTAATTTCACTTTAATTTTAATTTGAAATTTTTTCAATATCAATAAAAATAAAATAATAGATTTATTATTTTATTTTTTTATTATATTACGTATTACGACATGCTGCTTTTTCCATTCATTACCTTTGAGGATCAGTCGTGGTCTTATAGACTCTACCAAAAGTCTGGACGAATTTATTGCTTCATCAAAATGTGTAAAAGATCATAGTCGCACTTAAAAGCCGAGTACTCTACCGTTGAGTTAGCAACCCAACCCTTCAAAATAAAAGTCGGATATGTAGATACGATCGAAATAAAAAACCAATTGAATTAGACTGTGCGACCCCATCAAAACATTGAACTAAGAACAAATCTTTCTTGTTGATTTATTGATCAATTAGAAAAAAAATGTATAGATCATAGTAAAAAGCACCAAATTCCTAATAGAAATGCCTAATAGAAATGCCAAAATTCCGACGGACCAATCGTTTATTTATACATTTTTTTATTTAACCCGACTTAAGGAAAAAAAAACATCTTCTATGACAGTAAACCCGGCAATAAAAACCCGTCATTTGACTGAAGTGAATTGAAAACCAAATCCAATAATACAATATAGGGTAGGGTCGGGATAAGGAGATTTCTTTATCTACGATCAATTATATTTGTTCAATATAACATTGTCAATATAAATATGACTAGAATGGTGATAAAACGAATAAAAAACTGAAGTAAATCAAATAAAGATTTTTGTTGGATTGGCACAAATAAAAAAAAAATATAAATAAATCAGAAATTTTTATAAAATAAGGGAGAGATAAAGACAGACAGGTTTATTCAATCAATAAAGGATAAACAAGATTAATTCCTTGTTTGTTGCTGGATTCCTATAACAGGAAAAGGACAAATTATAGATAATAAATTGTAGGTAAATGTAAATAATTACACTATATATATTTATTCCTCCCCCCCTTTTTTCTTTATTTTGGTCTTTTTTCTTTTAATTAACTTTTCATTTTAACTAATTAACTTTAACTAACAACTAACTCGAAATTTTTTCTTTAAATTTAAATAAATCTGCTTTCCTAAAAATGTCAGAAACAGTTCCTGTTGGTCGAGCACCTTTTTCAAGGAAATATAGAATAGCAGGAACGTTTGAATAAGTTTGATTATTTATCGGATCATAAAAACCCACTTTTCGAAGATCTCTCCCTTCTCGTCGGGATCGAACATCAATTGCAACGATTCGATAGATGGCTCATTGGGATAGATGCACATAAACAATCTCCCCCAGAAACGTATAAGAGGTTTTATCCTCATACGGCTCGAACTCGAGAAAAAAAATTTCATTCGTACTCATAACTCAAGTTGGGTAATTCTGACATAGTCCCAGGGGAATCCTTAAACATTTATTGAGCCGTCTCTAACCTCTTTTGTTTGTCTCATCCCGAGTCAATTATTCTGATCCCTTTCTTGAGACAATTGAAAATAGTGTTTCCTTGTTCCGGAATCCTTTATCTTTCCTTTGTAAAATCATTGGATTTAGACATTACTTCAGTGATCCTTACTCCTTTTTCAAAAGGGCAGCAACATACCTTTTGTTTTTTGTTATTTTCTTCTATATAAATGGAATACCCATAGAAATAGAATACGAAGAATTGATTTCCTAGGATACACCTTTCTTTTTATAGAAAAAAAGTTTTTTTTTAACTTGTTTCAAGTTTAAACCTTTCGATTTTTTTTATATTGATATTGAGGATATATTTACAAAGTTGGTCGAACTTATTGATTGATTAGCACTAACCCTAGATTCTTCCCCTTGATACTTGATAAATAAATCAATCTTTTCTACTCGAGCTCCATCACGTACTATCAATCTAAGACAAATTAGATTCCTAATGGAACAGAACAAATTATGTCGAGACAAGAGCATCTTAATTTTTATGTAAAATGGTGGATGTAAAAATCCACAGCCGATCATGTCCTTCAAGTCGCACGTTGCTTTCTACCACATCGTTTCAAACGAAGTTTTACCATAACATTCCTTTAATATAAAAAAAATAAAATTCAATTGAATTTCAAACCACGATGAAATATATTTAACCTTAAATATATTTCATTTAATATGTGTAATCATGAATAGTCATTGGCTCAACAAGCAGTATATAATAGTCCATACTTTATACCTATGGATAGTTTCTAGCTATGGATAAAAAAGTATTCTATATACTTTTTGCGAATCTGGGATAAGGGTAAAGTTCAGTAAGGATAAAATTTATTTACCTCGATATTCTATCATATGAATAAAACATATTTATAAAAAAAAACGTTTGCTAAAGACTCATTTACATCCCCAACAGATTGTTCAGGATAGTCAATCACGAAGGATACATATTTATATAATATAACAAACAAAAAAAAAACTATAAAACTAAAATTTATTCATTTTAATTTAATATGTTTAGTTTAAAAAACTGGAGCAAAATCCATTATTAATCAAATAAACTCGTCCAACGACCCCAAAACAAAAGGTCGTAAATTTCTAGAAACTATTGATTTATCATACTTTTTCAAGTACCAACCAAGAGTTCATAAAAAAAATGTTAAATATTATTAATATTAAATAAATTAATATTAAATAAAAAAAATATTATTAAACATATTACAATTATTTACAATTATATATTATTATATATTATATAATTACAATTATATTATATATATGAGTATAGGACTTTACCTTGTTTATTTTATATGATATGATCATATGGATTTTTTATGGTTATATGGTATATGGATTTTTTTGTATTTTGTTTTACTTTTTACTTCAGGTTCGACAATTTTTCCATCAATTTCATAAAAAAGTTCAAGTACAAGTATATGAAATATACTAATTTCCCCCAATCCTTACTTTACATTACATGGATTTACAAACATATATTTCCAAAAATTTTTATTTGAGGAATCTAAGATATAAGATAGAAAGAAATGGAATTCCGACAATTCTCCTATTTTGTTACCATACCATAACTTTAACTTTAGAGGTTTTCTAAGACTGATGATGAAACTGATGAAATTAGTAACAAAAACTCGCTACTTTTTAGTATCATCTCCACATAGAAAAATTGGGATACCGATTTTTTACTTTAGGCGTTGTATGGAAGGGAAGAGGGATGCCTTTGTTTCACGCTGCAATTCAGAATGCATTATGTGATAATTCACATTTTATGAATATGTTATATTCAATTTAGTTAAATAGGTAACTAACTTAAAAATGAATATAACATAGTACGAGCATATTCTGAATGTGAATGATAAACCAAAAAATAATTTTAATTAAAAATGAAAAAAATACATTCTAAGAATTCAGAACAACTTTTTGTTCTCTTAAAGATTTTTTGTTTTATGTGGGATTTTTATGTGGGATACAGTGTGATCCTATCTTCTGTTTCTGATAGATAGGATCTGGGACGGAAGGATTCGAACCTCCGAGTAACGGGACCAAAACCCGCTGCCTTACCGCTTGGCCACGCCCCATTTTTATCCTTTGGCACTAGTAAAGACTACTAGTCTTATTAGTTATTGGTCAACCCCCCCCCCAAAAAAAAAATACCCAAAAAAGTACATTACATAATACATAATACATAATAAATACATATGAAATACATATGTAGCATATTTTTGTTGCTAGGATTTAAGACATATAAATTATATATATAATGTAAAAAATTCATTGATCATTACGTAGAATTCAATTAAGATAATGTATGAAAGTGGAATTCCTTTCTTTTTAATTTTTCCCTTATAAAAAGAATTCAATCAAAATAAAATTATCTAATACACAAGAACGAAATATTTGTTATGCTTAATATCTTTAACTTAATCTGTATCTGTCTTAATTCTGTCCTTTATTCGAACAGTTTTTTCTTTGCCAAATTGCCCGAAGCTTATGCGGTTTTCAATCCAATCGTAGATGTTATGCCTGTTATACCTCTTTTCTTTTTTCTATTAGCCTTTGTTTGGCAAGCTGCTGTAAGTTTTCGATAAAATTTTTAATACTTTGCTAAATAGACTTATTTTACCAAATCCAAATCGATTCATGATTTATTCGATAATAAAATTCGAAAAATGAATAAGATCAACTAAGTATTACATTATTATTATAAACCCTCGATTCAAAAATTTCAATTATTGTATATTAATATTAAATAACCGCAAAGATGAATTTGGATCAGCTTATTTACTCGTTCTCACCTTTCAGTGAGCAAAGAGTTTACTAGGTCTAGGTCCCGTACAATACCTAATTGTCGATATGACAAGAAGTTTTTTGTAAGTTGTAAGTAAGAAAGAAAAATCTTATTACATACAATACAAAGAAATTTGTAAAAATGACTTTCTTTTCCAAAATTGAATTTTTTTGCAGGGTGTCGTGTAAAATTAAACAAACAAATTAAACAAAATAGTAGATGTGTTGAAAAGAAAAAATAGGTAATCTATTCCCTTTTTCGAAAATAAGATTATTTTGGAGGTTGTGCAATGCTTAGTCTTAAACTCTTTGTTTACACAGTAGTGATATTCTTTGTTTCTCTCTTCATCTTCGGATTCTTATCTAATGATCCAGGACGTAATCCTGGACGTGAGGAATAATTTTTTTTCTAAACTTTTCTTACTAAACTTTTCTTATTATTTTATCTATTCTATAAATTTACCTATGATAAATTCAAGGAATTGAAATTCCTTTTGAAAGTTCGAAATCGAAAGTATCAAGCGGGTCGAGTAATCAGATCGAGCGGAGAAAGAGGGATTCGAACCCTCGGTACGAATAATTCGTACAACGGATTAGCAATCCGACGCTTTAGTCCACTCAGCCATCTCTCCAAACTCCAAATGGAAAAGAAAATCGAAATAATTTAAATTAAAGAAATTACGGAGAATTCAATATTTTCTTTATTTTATTTTCATATTTCATATCATATATTATGAATTAATATATATTACTTATATTACTATTACATATATATACATATATATTAATATAACATTATATATTATAAATAAATTATTATTTTATAATTAAATAAAAAATAAAATGCAATTATAAAATTTTATATTAGGAATTTCCTATTTTTCATTAATATAAAATAAGTAAGTTCAGAGTAAATAAAGAACGAATTTGATTAGGAATTACATTTAGATAATGATTCGAAACAAGTATCTACAATACAATAGAAAGAATACCTTACTTCTTTGATTTTGTACGAAAGATTTATTCCCCCGGCCCAGGCCGGGTCTTAGTTAAGTACCGGCCAGGCCAGTACCTCTTTTTGTCTAGCTTCAATGACCCTTTCAATCCGAAAATACTAGCAATCCAACAAAACAAGGATATATATATATATAGTCTTATTGAAATTTATGTATTTTATTTAAAAAATTTGAAAATTTGAAAAGCTTTGGGCCCTTTACCCTTTTAAGTCCCCGGCTAACAGGACTAAATATGCGTCAACACCATAATTTGGATCCTATCTTGATTGCGTCTCACTCCTTTGTTCGACAAATAGTCCATTTATATACAATAATGTATATGTAGCGGGTATAGTTTAGTGGTAAAAGTGTGATTCGTTCTATTAAAAACTTAAATAGTTAAGGGAAGGGGTATCTCTGTTTTTTTCATACTCCGATCAAAAACTTTATTTCTTAAAAAGGTTTAATCCTTTACCTCTCAATAGCATATTTGAGGAAGAACATACATTCTCACGATTTATATCCAAAGTACTATTAGAAATTCATTTTTATTTATTAAAAATAAAAATGGATTATGTAGTCGTGAAACATAATTTTTTTGAACTGGATCCAGTCTTCCAATTGAATAAGTATGACTAGGGATCCATGGATGAAGATACAAAAATTTAGTTCCAATCGTAACTAAATCTTCTATTTTGGTGTTGTAAAAGGGAAATTGAAGCCAAACAAGCTGGAAGAGAGTGGTTTTGGTTTACTAGAACCATCCGCATCGCATATTGTTTCAGCTCGGTGGAAACGAAAT